AGACTGTTTTAGATTCAAATTGAAGAATTGTTCATGCATTTAGAATCAATAGTTAACGGTTCAAATTTATACGAATTTTTTCTTTTGTCATATATTTTGTATCGTTTTGGCGGCATGGCCGAGCGGTAAGGCGGGGGACTGCAAATCCTTTTTCCCCAGTTCAAATCCGGGTGTCGCCTGATTAACAAAAGATGCGAAATACCTTATTATGTTTTGCTGATATAACTTACCAAATTTTTTACAGCAGAAGACAAGTGGAGGAAAAAAACTCTAGATACGTACTTAATTATAAGTATCGGGGGATTTCTGTTCTATAAATTAGGGTTTAAGAAAAGCTTAGAGTCATGAAAAATAACTGGTAACTTGTTATATGATAGCCCCCCCTACACTACTAATGGAGTGTCTAGTCTTGAATTAGATTGGATAGTGTAGGGGGAATCTAATTAAATTATTTGTTGTCGAAAGACCAGAAGATGCTTTGTATACAGACTCATGAAAGTTTATGAGTACTCTGGCATTCAATCAATAGTAATTTGATTGAATGGATAATTAGCTTTTACTTTATTTATAGATAAGTACTTAATATAGACTTTTAGTTTATGTACTTTAAATACTTATTTATTTCTAAAATAAAAAGTATTTAAAGTACATAAATAAATAGTGCCTTTTCGATAATCTCTAGTCAAAAGCGTAATAGGACGTCTTCGATTATTTCATAGGGACAATCGGAGATCGTAAATTTTATATCAAATAAATATAAAAAAGAAAAAAAAAATAAGGGTATTCGATATATAATGATCTATCTTGATTCTATAATATATTTTTTTACTTAATGAAAGGCGACAAAAGAGCAAAAAAGAGCAAATAGGTCTTATTATATTATTCTGACATGTTATTTTAACATTCCTTTGATTTGATACTTCTGCTTTCAAAGGCCGTCTCTGCGCATTTTGCTTGTGCTTAATGTTTTTTTAGAAATCTTATAATTATTAAGAGCTGTTCTAACTTGGATTGATTGGATTGTTTCATCAATGGTGTTGTATCAGAATCCCCTTTTGACTATGCGCTATAAATTCTACTATTATTAGTGAACAATAATTGATTAATTCCTTCATAGAGATCGAGGACAAAATTCACATGGATATAGTAAGTCTCGCTTGGGCTGCTTTAATGGTAGTCTTTACTTTTTCCCTTTCGCTCGTAGTATGGGGAAGAAGTGGACTCTAGAAGTACTACTAATTGAGTTTAGAAATCAAACTGTATCAAGTTTTTTTTATAGATCATTCTGATCTGGAAATACTTTTTTTTACTATTTCACTTTCAAATTTCATGTGAATTTTATTTCGAAATCGGAAGAAGTTCCCATGAACCCCTGGTTCCTCTCAATTAATTACTTCTTTGGGGGAATGCTAACAATAAGATTATTTGATTTTATTATATTAGAAACAGACCCCTTATTCCTTCATTGATTTGAATCTTTCTTTAAATGGATATCGTAATTCATATTAAAAAAAAGCATAAAGTAAAAGCTGTCTTTGGGATTATTTCCGATTGATTAGAATCAACACAAATTAACTATCAAAATATTAATAGATGAAGCAAAGAATTAGAACATAACACTCTGTACATCATATATGGAATTGATAGTTAACTATCAATTCCATATATGAATAGAATAATGTCGATTAATATATATATATTAAATTATAGGCTTTATCTTCATACAATACAACAAACTTTATACAGTATAATAACAATACTAGATAGTGTGGTATATAAATACACTATCTAGTATCTCATAGAATACTGCTGAGTATAGTTCGATCATTTCATTTAAAATGCTAAGTTTGAATACTTTTGATTTCTTCTCTTCAATCATTGATAAGAACTAAAAAGTCACAATTAATCACCTTGACTTATTGTTTTTACGTATATTATAAGTAAAAAAGCAGTAGGAATTAAAATGAAGAGTGCAGTAGCAATAAATGCGAGAATATTTACTTCCATAATTTCGTTGTTTAATTTTTCTTTAATTCGCAATAACTCGGGATTTAATCCCATAGAGATGATAAATCTTTTGTCTGTAAATTCAATGAGATGAGTTTGAATTACACTTGATGTAATCGAATCGTATCAATATCATGAATAAAAATATCTGACAAATGGATTCATCGTCAAGAATTGAATACTATAAAAAAATCTTTTATCCATACCGAATTCCAATGTAAATTCCTGATACAATCAAAAAAACTTTTCACTTTATTTTTAGTTTAATTTTTCATTCTTTTTCATCCTTTCTTTTATATATAAAATCTAGAAACCAGCACCCTCCTTGTCCAATCATTTGATGAAGTAGCATCTAATCGCCTTTACGCTTACCATTGGTTCTAAACAAACCCAAACAAAGACTAGAATAAATTAAAAAAGGAAAAGGATTCCTGTTGGGAATGAAATTATACTATGTTGTATCCCCTTTTAGATAAAAAAGGAAGGATGAATT